CGTAGGAACAAGGCGAAGCAGATTTATTCTATACTCAATAAGTACCAATACGCAATGGGGGTTGAAACTACTCCTTATGAGGGAATAGGCCCATACTACTTCATCATTAGAAAGACCCATTTGTAATAATTTTTCTTTATTCATTCTATCTTCATTTTATTATATTATGTATGAAGTTTTCTAATCTATGGATAAACTAATACAAGGGCTAATATTATAAAGATAATAAACCCATTCTTACGTTTCCACATCAAAGTGAAATATAGTATTTCGCTCTTTTTTCTTTTATTTAATGCCTATTGGTGTTCCAAAAGTACCTTTTCGGAGTCCTGGAGAGGAAGATGCATCTTGGATTGACGTATAGTGCGACTTGTCAGATATATTGGGTCATATGGGATTTCCCCGTTTTCTCCTCCGATCGAGATATCCTCTATTTCGCCCAAAAAACATATTAATTGAATCATCAAAAATTGGGAGCGTGAAGTAAAAATTAGGAGAGTGAAGTGCAATATAACCCGATCCCCCCTTTTTTTTTGGAGGTAATTTATATTATTATCAATTAGAATAATTTATGGTTATCTTCGTTGGACTAATCAAATTAAGTATCCAGGCTCCGTTTAAAAAACAATCCAATTGGTAATTATATATGTATATGATTACCACTTATATCATAAATGATTCGATTCCTATTTATAATTTATAAAGAAAACAGATCTCAAATCGTTACGCAATCGAGTAATATGGATGAATTCCATCAAATATTTGGTTTGGCAGAAGGCATAAAATTAATAATTAATATTAATTATTAAGAAGTCATAGCAATTAAAGAAGTGGTAAGAGAAGCATTTGTCCTATATGTGCAAATCAAAATAGGGCGGATCTTTACCCGGAGTAGAACATAAACCTAAAAAGATTTAAGAGACCCATTCAGGAACAAGAAAATGACATCGTGATTTGGATCTCAATGAAAAAATACATCAATGATAAGTTAATTCGATAAGTTTTAAATTCTTTTTTTATATTCGAAGATAAGAAAAGGGGTCAAAAGAATCTTTATTGAAAAATCGAAGAAAAAGCCCTTTCGTTAAAAGTTAGAAAGAGCTTACTATGCTATGTATGATATGAAAAAACGAAAGGGGGCTGGAATCTACACATTGATTTTTTCGGAAATTTTTTTTGAACCGTATGCAGAAAAAAGTGCATGTACGGTTCCTAAGGGATACAACTTTACCCGAATCAACCGACTTTATCGAGAGAGATTACTTTTTTTAGGCCAAGCAGTTGATAGCGAGATCTCGAATCAACTTATTGGTCTTATGGTATATCTCAGTATTGAGGATGATACCAAAGATCTGTATTTGTTTATAAACTCTCCGGGCGGATGGGTAATACCTGGAGTAGCTATTTATGATACTATGCAATTTGTGCGACCAGATGTACATACAATATGCATGGGATTAGCTGCTTCAATGGGATCTTTTATCTTGGTTGGAGGGGAAATTACCAAACGTCTAGCATTCCCTCACGCTTGGCGCCAATGAGGTTTTTTTGAGAGAAACAAAAGACTATGCCTTCGCCATATGAAATAGGAATATTAAGTAAAAATAGCATGGCATTTAGAATTCGATAAGAGAAAATTTTTATTATTTTTTCAAAAAATTAAATTATATATCGAGAGAGTAGTATGAAATAAAGGGTATTTCTGATTTTATCTTATCCATCGGGAATCCTGTTCAGCGTCACAAACTTTTTTTCATACCATAGATCTCTTAACAATATTTATTGTATAAATAAAATATTTTTTTATGTACTTTTTTTTATTTGATCGGATCAAAAAGAAACTTTGGGATTGCTGAATCACAGACAAATAAATACCAAAAAAGAAATATATAAAGCAACGGAACCATCATAGTATTTTTTAACTCCTCCAAAAAGAAGGGTGGTAATTTGATCATTTACCAATATGAGTCTCATAGATCCTATTTGTCTCTTTCTGCGATGGAGGGTAAAGAGGATCCATTTTATTGTAGAGCCGTATGCAATACATAAAAAATGCCCGTACGGTTATTCTATTTTTTTTTCTTAAGTATTTTTTTATCTTTATTTATTTTCTCTTCACTCCATGGTATAGATAGAAAAAACTTTATTATGTTATATCATCAGGGTAATGATTCATCAACCCGCTAGTGCTTTTTATGAAGCACAAACGGGAGAAGCTATCTTGGAAGCGGAAGAACTGCTAAAACTGCGTGAAACCATCACAAGGGTTTATGTACAAAGAACGGGCAAACCCCTATGGGTTGTATCCGAAGACATGGAAAGAGATGTTTTTATGTCAGCAACCGAAGCGCAAGCTTATGGAATTGTTGATCTTGTAGCAGTTGAATGAAAATAGAAAATAGGATGGATTTAGCGCAAATTGGCGATTTCTTTTTTTTTCTTCTTGCCGAGTTCAATATTTTATTAATTTTCTTAAATAGAAGTAATTCATAATCATCCGGTTAGGATCGATCTAAACCAGCTCATTATGTATATCATTCAACATGCCAACGATTAAACAACTTATTAGAAATACAAGACAGCCAATCAAAAATGTCACGAAATCCCCCGCTCTTCGGGGATGCCCTCAGCGTCGAGGAACATGTACTAGGGTGTATGTGCGACTCGTTCAGATCATGGACTGGAGCACAAAGAAATTTCTTTTTTCCAGTATTAATGATCAGTACCGATTAATAGGATAAAATGGAAGAACTCCAGTCCATTCACTATCTAAAAATAATCAAATCTATCCTTCTATTGTGTATGAAATTTATGGTTTCCATCGATGTAAATCCAATTACCTCAATTTAATTTACGATGAAAAAAAAAAGGCCCCATTGGTATTAAATGGTTATCCATTAAGCGGGGACAAATCTTATAAAAAAAAAGAAATAAAGATTTGACTTCCATTCTTGCAAGAACGGACTAAGAGGGCCAGCTACCGAGCTAACTTTCATAATTAAATACCGTTACTGTATAAGTGGATCTCCTTGTGAAAGACCTATTACTGGCTAATTTATGGGTCGAGCCAACGAGTGTGAACTGTACAAGTTACTAATAAGGTTAATTAAATAAATTATATAGGCTCCGGTGTATAGAGAAGACCTCACCGTTTACGAATTAACCATAGAAACGATGAAATCCACCATTTCTTTATCCATTTACTAGTTTTTTATTTATTATGTTTTTGATATCTAGTCGAATACAATTTATTTTTCGAGGTAAAAAAATTGTGGTCGGGAAGGTTATAGTAGCTAAAGCCATTGGAATTTTTATTTTATACATTGGAAAAATCCGTTTTGTTATTAATAGACTGAGGAAGGGGAATAGAAAAACTGAAAGAAAGTAAATCCATTAGTTATTCTATTCGTCAAAGTTTCATTTATTCAATGACCAGAATTAAACGGGGATATATAGCTCGGAGACGTCGAACAAAAATTCGTTTATTTGCCTCAAGCTTTCGAGGGGCTCATTCAAGACTTACTCGAACGATTACTCAACAGAAAATAAAAGCTTTAGTTTCGGCTCATCGGGATAGAGATAGACAAAAGAGAACTTTTCGTCGTTTGTGGATCACTCGTATAAACGCAGTAATTCGCGAAAGGAGGGTATCCTATAGTTATAGTAAATTAATAAATGATTTGTACAAGAGCCGAGTGCTTCTTAATCGTAAAATACTTGCGCAAATAGCTATATTAAATAAAAAAAGTCTTTATATGATTTCCAACGAGATCATAAAATAAGTCGATTCTAAGAAATCCACTGGAATCGAGTTCCCCGGAGAATGAACTCCGGGAGAATAGAGTAAAAATGACTATGAGAAAAAATTATTATGATAAAGTAGTCAACATAAATAACCACGTTCAAGAAAAAAAAATGTCTTTGCTTTCCCAGAGGTTTTCTTATTCTTATGACACGATACCAAAATCTGAATTTTCGGGTTTTTGAACAAAATGCGCTTTCGCTTTGGTTTAGATTGGAATTTGAATTCAATTGAAGAAAGAATAAGCTTATTTAATTCTAGTTCTAAGACCTGCAGTTCTAGCGGTCGACTCACTTTTTTCAAATTGTTTCTCATTATTAAGAAAAGGTAACAAAGATAAAATACGGGCTTGTTTTATAGCAATAGTAATTAATCGTTGTTGTTTCAAGGTCAATCTATTCACTCGTCTAGATAGTATTTTTCCTTGTTCACTAATAAATCGACTAATTAAACTCATGTTTCTATAATCAATTCGATCCCCCGATTGAATCGGGGGTAAACGCCTACGAAAAGATCGCTTGGATTTAAGAAAGGGTCGCTTGGATTTATCCATGGTTTGTTTAGTTTAGCTCTTATCGTGAAAACCCTATTATGGTCACATCGAAAATGAATTCAAATAGGATTTGCTTTGTTTATTAAATGTATTTATTAAATATGTTATTATATATAATGTCATTTTTCCCCTACCTTGTATCTTGGAAGGGTGACACACAAGTATTCGATTCGATCTATTTTTTGATCTCCCCATGAATTGTATGTTTGTAACAATAAGGACAGAATTTTCTCAATTCCAATCGATTGGGCGTATTGTGCCGATTCTTTTGAGTAATATATCTGGAAATACCCGTTGCTGACTTATTAACACTGTTTCGGACACAACTGGTACATTCCAAAATAATAGTTACTCGGACATCTTTCCCCTTGGCCATGAACCTCCTTTGGGTTTTTTTATTTGCTACACTCGTCTATTTTTGATCCTAAACGAAGAAGAAAGGAAGGAAAAACAATATAATATAAATGACTAATTTGAAATCCAATTAGGGAAGATTTATTTGGAATCAATCAAGTAAAGTAATAGTAAATAATAAGTAATACAATGATTTCAAAACATATTTCGAGTCGTAGTACAGTATTTCATTTAAGTATTTTGTATAATACTCTTGTCCTAGACTAAACCAAATTTTTATGCTCTCCCCCC